TTTTTTTATTACAATAACACTTAAGACTCTACTCACCACAAATATAAGGACCAAGGCTACTATACTCAACACCACTAGTAGCAATAGAATATAAACAAAAAATAAACAAAAAAATAGAAAAAAGCACATATACCAAAAAAAATAACCCAGTCCAAACCTTCCGAATTCTCTGTGGCCCTATCTCCTCAAAAACCTTACCATCAAAAACCAACAAAAAATGAGAATAAAAAAAACTAACCCACAACGCACACTTATGACTAAGAGGATTATAAAAACCCAAAAAAAATCCATAAGCCCGAACTACACTGCTACTTAACCCCACAGCAAAAAACCTCAAACAAATCCCAACAAAAAAAACAACAAGTGGAACCAGCTTCAAAAAAAAAAACAAAACCTCTTCAGAAAAAGTAAACACAGTACCTAACAAAAACAAACCAACTACCACAACACCCACAAATAAACGATATAAAAAAAAAAGCCCCCAAACTCGAGACCCGCCTATAATCTTCGTACCGAAGAAAACCAGTGGTCCACAAACACTCACCAACAAACCTCCTGAATAAACACACGTTAACACAGCAGAAACAAAAAAAAGAAATACAACCCATCGATTAAAAAAACCACCAAACAGACACTCCAACAAAATATCCTTACTTACAAAACCTGACAAAAAAGGAAAACCCATTATGGAAAACACACTAAACAATAGTAATATACCTATTGTATTACTAACCCCCACAAAACCATTCACCTTCCGAACATCCTGATAGTTCTGACTTCTGTGGATAACCTCCCCAGATACCATAAAGATCAAGGCTTTAAAAAAAGCATGCACCATCATATGAAAAAATGCCAAAATCTCTATCCCCAACCTCACAGAAAACATCATAAAACCCAACTGACTCGTAGTAGAAAAAGCAACAATCTTCTTAAAATCAACTTGAAAAACAGCACAAACCCCACCCCAAAAAGCAGTTACACTCCCAAACAACAAAATTAACCAACTACCATCAAAAAAAGATACCACACGAATTAACAAAAAAACACCCGCCACTACCATTGTAGAGGAATGTAACAAAGAAGACACAGGGGTAGGGCCCTCCATAGCATTAGGTAATCACGGATGAAAAAAAAACTGAGAAGATTTAGCAATAATACCAAAAAACAAAAAAACACTTCCACTTAATACAAAAAAAGAATCATCTTCACACAGCCCCACTCCACTGAAAAACATGCTACACATCCAAACCATAACACCAAAATCTCTAACCCGATTATACAAGACAGCCTGTAGCCCAGACCCGATTGCCTCACTACGCTGCAACCACCAAGAAATCAATAAAAAGGACAATAAACCAACTCCCTCTCACCCCACAAATAACATCAAAAAATTACCAGAAACAACCAACCATATTATAAAAAATAAAAAAAGAAGCAACAACCAACAAAACTTACCATACCCAACCTCTCCTCTTATATAACCAAAAGAAAAGTCAACAATAGACCAAGAAACATAACCACCAACCAAAAAAAATAAACAAGTGTAAAAATCCAACAAAAACTCTAACTTAATCCTCAACCAGCCCCCCCTCACAGAAATCACTCTAACCCCCTCTCCCCCCAACACGAAAAAAGAAAAAAAAATAACCAATAACAACATTAAAACCATACCTTTATAAAAAACCAAAACCAATTGCTTATATACACCCCCCAACCCAGTACCAAAAACCATTAAACCTAAAACCACACAAAGCTGTCTAACTAAAAACACACCCAACAACCCGAACGCACCATATACTAAAACCACCGAAATCAATCAACACAACCCCCACAAGGCATCTCTAACACCACAAGCTAGTATTTTATATAAACTATGTCATTGAGCAACATTTTATACTAAACCTGCACCACACTCAGCTATCAAACATAACCACTTACAACCACGAGTCTATCTACCAGTCTCTCTTTCTAGAAAAACTACCTTGTTACGCCTTACAAAATCTTGCGTTTTTGGTGGCGGGCGGTAAGTGCTCTTACTTTTAATTAACACTTCAAAACATCCAACTAAAATACATTTACTGACAAGTCCTCTTTCACAACTCTCACAATAAGTCACTCCACATCACAAAGATACTGTAGCTCAATTAAATTTAGCCAAAAGCATGGCGACCTAATCTAAACCCTAACCCTCATATTATATAAGCATTAAATGGACATACACAAAATAACAACTAAACAAATTATTAACGAGGATTATCAGCTTATCCATCAACCTCCCCTGTTTAAAGTAAACCGCCTAATTTTTCAATTTCTTAATATAATAATATTACTTACTCATCAAATAACACAATACTTGGGTACCTAATCCAATTCTCAAAAACGCGCTCTTACACTAGCCCAATTCATTCTACTCCTACTTAAGCTATTCTCCACAAAAATAATAAAAACCCACTTTAAAACAACCTAAACCAAACCAATCCTATTCCGCCCCCTCGGTATATCCGTGATTACTGGCACCGATATTTATCGAGACAACCCAGCATAAAACTCAGTCAAATAAATCATTGCCAAATTTCAAAAATTGCCCACAACCCTCACTAATACATCTAACATATTTTTTCTAAACTACAAATAGAACGTCATAAAATAAAAAACCACGCGGCCGAAGATTTCCACTTTCTCCATAGACTTGACACTACAACGTTTTAATACATGAAACTACCTGCCACTACTTATATATGACTGAATTATAACATCCTCTCTAGACTCAAAACCTAACATTTTCAAACTAAACTACAAGCCATCAAGCAGAAACCATTAGGAGTCGAACCTAACATTAAAAAAATAGCAATTTCCTAATAACCCACATAGCCCCTTACTAGAAGGTAAATAAATACCGTAAAAAGAACTTAGCTCTTCCGCGTCCCCCTCCGCCACACTAGCCCAGAACACTACACTACAACTCTCAATAAAGATCCTTGGCCCCGAAAACCAATATTTTAACACGTTAAACTAAGCTATACCAACCCCTCCCCCACCAAAAAATTATACATAAAAGAACACTAAGAAAAATAACAAAAAAACAAATAGAATAACAACCCATAATCCACAAAAAACATCCTTATTCACCCCAACTCGAAGAACCCCATAATTACTATTCACACTAAACAAAAACTGCAGCACCCGACAATAAAAAAAAACCACACCTCTACCTAACAATAAAAACAAAACACAATACAAAAAACCCCAAATAGATAGAACACTACCTATCAAAAACACCTTCAAAAAAAACCCCAAACTAGGTGCAAACCCTCCAATACTAAAAAAAACCAAAAAAACCAACAACTTTAAGCCCCATCCCCCAGTTTGGCCTCGCCTAAAATTAAAAAACACATTCACTCTACGAAAACTTATGCCAAAAAAAACAAGATAATTAAAAAAGGCATAAAAACAAAAATAAAAAAAAAATATAATGATTCCCCCAAGCATGGAAACAAGAAACCACCCACTGTGTCCAACAGAAGACAACCTTATCAGCCCACGAACATCTGTTATAAAAACACCCAACACACCACTTAACACCACAGAAAACATTGCCAAAAAAAACAAAAACCCCATCCCCAATACCCCCGAAGCAAAAAAAAACAACAACAAAGGGATAATCTTAGAGTACACACCTACATAAAAACACTGCTTCCCCTCCATCAACACATAAACCCGAGCAACCCAAAAATAAAAAGGATAAATACCCATCTTTAACAAAAGACCTAAGACCATAAAAAACAAACACACATAACTAACTGGGGACAACACACTAACAAGATTTCCATAAACACAAAAATCAAACATGATCCCCATTACAAACATAACCCCCCCTAATGCCTGCAACAAAAAATAAATAACTACCCTAACTAGATTAACATCCCGCAGCCCCAACAAAATAACATAAAACAAAACTAACAATGAAACCAACTCCAAGAAAATCCATATATACAATACATTTTTACAACTAAAAAAACAAAACACAGACACACAAACCAACAACAACAAAATACTGATAAGCAACCAACACTTAACCATCGACACGAAAAGCCAACATCCTACCTTAGACCATCAATACCTTTTTAACACAATAGACAGTCTACCAAACTGCATTTATAGGACCATGAATCCTACCAACTTAAAACAAAACAAAGCCCCCTTAGTTTACTACTGCAAATACAATCTAAATTGCTTCTTATTAAAAAACAACAAAAAACAAACCCCAATAGCCCCCTCACAAGCAGAAAAACTCAAAAAAAACAATCCAAATCAGTCAATAAGCCTATACCCAACAATATAAAACAAACAAATCAAAAACATAAACTCCAAACTCAACAAAACCACCGCCAACTCCATCTCCAAACAAACTAAAAAAACAAAAAAAAAAACCATCAATACCATTTATCTGCTATAACTTCCCCACCAATAAATACAAAAATATAAAAAAATCCAAACAACATCCACAAAGTGCCAATATCAAATAGCACACTCATACCTCACATGGTGAGTACCAGAGAACCCCCTACTAATTAAACGAATCAGACAAACCAACAAAAAAATACTACCTACCAAAACATGAAACCCATGAAAACCTGTAGCCATAAAAAAAACAGAACCATAAACACTATCTGCAATACTAAAAGATGCATCTACATACTCTAATGCCTGCAGAGCTGTAAAAAAAAAACCTAAACACAAGGTAAAGAACAACCTAACTACCGCTCTCTGATAATCCCCCAATACCACACTATAATGAGAATAAGTGACAAATACACCCGATCCTAATAACACTAAAGTATTTAATAATGGCACAGCCATGGGGTCTAATACCTCCACCCCCACCGGCGGCCAACTACACCTTAAATCAACTCCGCTAACTAAACTTGAATGAAAAAAAGCTCAAAAAAAACCCAAAAAAAAAAACACCTCTGACGTAATAAACAGAACCATCCCAATACGCAGCCTCTTACGCACGCCACTCGTATGAAAGCCTAAATAACTGCTCTCACGAACAACATCTCGCCATCAAAAAAAACAACACAAAACCAACAACAACAAACCAAAAAAGACCACACTAAAAAACCTCTGATGAAACCAACGAACCAAACCAAGAGTCAACAAAAAACCAACATTGGCCCTTATAATAGGCCAAGGAGAAGCATCTACCAAGTGAAACACCGTCGCCTTACGCAAAAGAACGCCCCAAAACCAGGACTCTGTAACTGACAACTACCTGAACTATCTTTATTCTAACGCTCTTTTCGAATTGCATAAAACGCGTTCCTACGTCTCTACTCCTTTTCAAGGAATTATTTTAAAACAAACCTAAACTATCTATACCTAGCCCAAACCAAACAGCATCTTTGCCCCCTAAAAACAACAGATTCATTATCCTATCAAGCCTTAACCCCCCCCCCCCAGAAACCTCAACAAAAAGAAGATGGCCCTTCTTATCTCTACTATGTAACAGTAGTATCTTAATATTAAACTATTCATTGCAGTATTATCCAAATCAAACAAGGCCCCTACTTAAACTAAAAAATAAAACCAACACCAACACCAACACCAAGATTACCCCCCTAAATAAAACAAACATCAAAAAATCACTAAATAATAGAGAAATTAAACCATTAACCCCCCAGCAATCAACAACCCAACCATCCACCTCAAACACGCTCAAAAAAAAACCAAACAGAACATAAAAAAAAACACCAACCAAGCCCCCATCCTTAAACATCCCCAACATACACGCAACATATGTAAAAAGCAACAACATCCCCCTTAAATAAACTACCAACACAATCATACCAAAAAAAACTTTATTCCCTATAAACAAAAAAACACAAAAAAAAAAACTGCCTAAAACAAGTCCTAACACCCCCAACAAGGCCCCTCCCCTAAACAACACCAACCTCCCACAAAGATAAAACCTAACCAAACATAAGTCAAAGAGCACCGCCATATTTGAGATTTTAACTCAACTGTGATGATTAACAGTCATCATACTCACATAGAGCAATACAACCAAACTGCTTCTAGGAACTCCCCCTTACCCCGACTTACAAAATCAACATTTTAAAATAAACTAAAAAGCAACAACTAATAGATTCGCTAGGGCCAAACACCTTCTTAAAACTAGAAATATTATATTTTCAATAAAATACTAACGACACCTACGACAACCAATATTGGACCCTCTGATTGGAAATCAAATATACTCACTAACAATTATACTACCATCGCTAATTAAACCTCTCCTAAAACTTATTATATTAATAAATCAAAAAAACCGAAACCAAAAATATTAAAACCAGCAACAACCACATTAACAAAACCTCCCGATAAGATCCACCCTTAATAATAAATCTTTCCCTAATTGAATAAAATACTTTCACAAACAACTTCAACATTACTAATCTTATCAAAACCATCCCCAACCCTAATATCAAAAACAAAAAAAACCCTCACTGTATCAAACCAAAATATAACAACAGCTCCCTAAAAAAACTTAAGCTGGGTGGAAACCTAAAATTGCAAGCCAAAAAAAACAAAAAAAAAAAGGAAAACGAATAAAAACCGTGTTGATTTGCTCCTGTGGACAAGACAACACGGGACCCGATCCGCTCATATATATAATTCCCTAACCTAAACAAAGCGGGAGAAACTAGCCTATGTGCCAGGGACAACATCAGTAGTCCCTTATATCCAAATCACAAAAAAGAGACACCACCAGACAAACACAAACTTATATGTGCCACTGAGCTATATGCGATTATACTTTTAATATCTACCTGTCGTAAACATAAAAAACCACACACAAACATACCCCAGACCCTTATCGCTATTAATAAATAATAAAAAACCCTGCTTTCTACGTACATTAGACAAACAACCCGTAATAAACCAAAGCCCCCTAGTTTCAATAAAAGACCGGCTAAAACAATAGAGCCCCCTACTGGTGCCTCCACGTGCGCCTTAGGCAACCATAAATGAAACCCAAACAACGGCAACTTGCACATAAAGGCCAACAACAATACAAAAAAAACCAGAGATTCCACCACAATGAGCTCTCTATAATAAAACAAGCATATCCCACTAATTCAATCCCCATGGCCCACTAAAATAAAAACCAATAAAGGAAACCCTCTTATGATAGTATACAAAAAAAAATAATAGTTAGCAAAAATCCGCTCTGGTTGTGCCCCTCAAACTCTTAAAATCACAAACATAGGCAATAATGACCCTTCAAAAAACAAAAAAAAAAGTAAAAAATTGCCCACACCGAAGAATAGAAATAACACTACTATTAAAACATTAAATAAACCAACATAAATTCGTAACCTAAAAGATAAATGGCCCAAACCTGCCCACACCCCTAAAAAGATAACCCACAAGCTCAATACCAAAAAAGAAACCGCTAAGAAATCAAAAGAAATAGGATAACACTGTCCAACACCACACACCTCCCCCGTCATCATAACACCAACCAAACCTTTCAATAAACCCACAAACAATACATAAACAGCCCCCCAATACAAACCAAACCGGGTTGAAAACCTAGTTAAAACACCATACATAAAGACACAAAAAGCAACCAACAACTCAAGACTGCCACAAACACCCCCTGTCCCCAAAACCGAAATTCTAAATTATTTAAACTAAGTCTTGAAAATTTAAGAAAACTCTTAACTCTCGTCTGCAAAACGAACACTTTCCTTATTAAGCTAAAATTTCTTTTCTATCAAGACAGAGCCCCTGCCCTCAACTCAAATAAATAACCTAGAAGTAAAATTAACAAAAAAACCACCCCCACCACAAAAAAAACACCCCTTGTGGGCAACACCCTAACCAGTGGTAAAAACAAACTAATCTCTAAGTCAAACAACAAAAAAGATAACCCCACAATATAGAACTGCAAAGAAAAACCACCACCCTTACTATACAAAGATTCAAAGCCACACTCATAATCCACACCCTCCCCCAAATTATAAAAGACGGTGTCCCCTCTCAGGCTAAAAATACCAATCAAACATAACAGCCCACAAATTAAAAAAACTAAAAAAACAAAACCCCAAACCCTACTTACAAATATCACCAGGAAAAAAAAAGAAAAAGAAAAAAACACTAACCTTAACTCCCTTTCTTCCTCAAGACATCTCTCCTTATTGCAAAGTAGTATATATAACACAAAAAAAACACTATATAAATAAACATAAAACTCAACCCATTAATCTGCGGCATTTACTTCATAACCACCGGTCTTTCTACCCAAGTGTGGGCTGGGGGAGGTGTTCTATTAAACCACTCTAAAGAGAATTTATTCTCCTCCACACCATAAACCACACTCCCGCTAACCATAGCCTCTCACAGCATAACACCAAACAACAACAAACCAACCCCACTCAGTAATGACCCCAAAGATGAAAAAACGTTCCACATCAAATAAAAATCAGCATAATCGTTATAACGTCGTGGTATTCCAGCCAACCCTAAAAAATGTTGAGGGAAAAAGGTCAAATTAACACCCACAAATATAGTTCAGAACTGCACCAAACCCAACACATAGTTAAAACGTAACCTAGTAAACAAGCTAAATCAGTGTATAAAACCAGCAAAAATAGCAAACACCGCCCCTATCGATAACACATAGTGAAAATGAGCCACCACGTAGTAAGTGTCGTGCAACACCAAATCTAAAGAACAATTAGACAACACAATACCCGTCAATCTCCCTAGGGTGAACAAAAATAAAAAACCACAAACCCAAAATATAGGAATATGTCAAATAACTTTACCCCTTACTAACGAACTAATTCAAGAAAACACCTTAATCCCAGTAGGCACTGCAATAACTATTGTAGCAGCTGTAAAATATGCTCGAGAATCCACATCCAAACCCACAGTAAATATGTGATGTGCCCACACCAAAAACCTTAAAAACCCAATACCAATAATAGCCCAAACCATTCTATAAAAACCAAAAATACCTTGCTTATTAGTATAGAAAGAAATAACCTGACTAACTATCCCAAACCTCGGCAAAATTAAAATATAAACCTCTGGATGCCTAAAAAACCAAAAAAGATGCTGATATAAGACGGGGTCCCCACCTCCAGCAGGATCAAAAAAAGACGTATTCAAATTCCGATCAAACAATAACATCGTAATAGCAGCAGCCAAAACTGGCAAAGAAAGCAATAATAACAAAGCAGTAATCAGCACAGACCAACAAAACAAACTCATCTGAAATAAACCACCACCTTTCATCCCTATATTAAATATAGTAGTCATAAAATTCAAAGCCCCTAAAATACTTGAAACCCTTGCCAAGTGCAAAGAAAAAATAGCAAAATCCAAAGCAGGACCAGAATGAGCTAAATTTCCGGCCAATGGTGGATAAACAGTCCACCCAGTTCCCACACCATTCTCAGTTACAGAAGAAATCAACAATAAAAACAGAGAAGGTGGCAATAGTCAAAAACTTATATTATTTAGACGCGGAAAAGCCATATCTGGACACCTTAATATCAAAGGCAATAATCAATTACCAAACCCACCGATCATTACCGGTATAACGAAAAAAAAAATTATCAAAAAAGCATGTGCCGTCACTAACACGTTATATAACTGCCCATCTCTAATAACCTGCCTCACTTGAGACAACTCAATCCGAATATATACACTCATACCGGTACCAATAATACCAGCTCAAATACCAAACAAAAAATACAACGTACCAATATCCTTATGGTTAGTCGACATTATCCAACGAATCATTCACATCATTAAAGAAGAAACCACAAAAGATCCATCTAAAAGTTTCAAACTTCTTATTTTAAATAAAACTACTTCCTTCTAACCCCTACCTCAAATAAATACTGCCCCAAACCAACATAAAAAAAACACCAGGTAACATCATCTTCCACATTAAATCAATCAGTTGTGTAAACTTAAACCGTGGCAAAACGCAACGAACATATAGCACCAACCCCACAAAAACGAAGACACTACCCAATACCCCCCACAAGCTCACACTTCCAATAAAAACCAACATACTTAAAAACCCCATAAACCAAATGTTCATATACTCAAACAAAAACAACAAAGTAAAACCAAACCCAGCATACTCCACATTAAACCCAGAAACCAACTCACTCTCACCCTCCACTAGATCAAAAGGAACCCGGTTCAGCTCAGCTAACACAATAACACCTCAATAACCAAACAACACACCCTTAAAAAAAATTATCTCTCACCCAAAATAATAAAACATCTCCCAACCATACCCCCCCAACACAAACAAAAAACACAACAAAAAAAACATAAAAACAACCTCATATGAAATCATTTGAGAGACCCTGCGAACCCCTCCAATAAACCCATATAAACTATCCGAACCCCATCCTGCCCAAATAACAATGTACACCAACAACCCAGAAACTGCAAAAGTGTACAAAATACTAAAATCAACACCTAAAAACCTACCCCAAAAGGGCAAAACTACCCAATGTAATAACCTTATAAAAAAACCCAAGATAGGACAAAAAAAAAAAAAAAAATTAACTTTTCCGCTCACAAAAAAGCGCTTCATTAATAGCTTCAAGCCATCTGCCACGGTCTGCACGGTCCCCCACACACCTACCAGGTTGGGTCCCATTCGGATCTGAGTCAACCTTAAAAACTTACGCTCCAACAAAACCAAAAACGCTACCATCAACACCAAGAATAAAAAATAACCCAACGCCAATATATTAAACAAAACTACCACCAAACACACCAACACCCACACTAATAGCCCAGACACCAAACTATCACAAACATATCACTACTAACACACGTTCCTTTCGTACTAACGGATTATACAATTCTAGAAAAAATCCGAACTAAGTCACCCCGTTCTAAACCCAACTCACGTAAATTTTTAATTGGTGAACAAACAAACCCTCAACACTTCTGCACGTTCAGGAAAATCTAAGTCGACATCGAGGTCGTAAACTAATTAATTAATATGCACTCTCCTAATTAATTGCGCTGTTATCCCTGGGGATGGTTCTTCCATTCCCTCACAGGGATCATCAACCAACACTACAAAATAGCCTAAAATATTAGAAATTTAAATCATCCACAGCTGCCCCAGCCCAAGGTTTTCGACTAAAAGCTTGTCGATTAGCCTCAACCACCCAGGGTCTTTTTTTCTAAAATAATACACTTGGCATTTTCACCAAAAAGAAATTTCTTTAAACAAAACTAAGAAAATCACACCACGACACACCCTCACTAGACTACAATTAACAGCCAAATTACTTTGCTACTTTAAAACAAAAAATCCTGTAAAAGACAAGCTCACTGAGCTGGTGGAATCTAACATAAAAATCGTCAGACAAAGCTTTTATTAAACATACACGATGCAACAAAATTCCTCAATTTCAAATAAAACAAAAAACATCAAATAAATTTCAAAAATTTAAACCCACAATATACCAAAATACTCATATAAACATAATAAAAGTTACAAAGCAAAGCACCAAACTCCATTCAAAATTCAATAACAATAATAACACCAAACACATGCCTTATTCCATAAAAAACCAAGCTGTCCCTGATTTTTAAAAGCAACACACAGACTGCTTCTTTTACATAAAACAACTGCAACCCCTAGCTATCAAAAAATACGATTAACATGTCACCACTATCTAGACCTAAAAATAAGCCACATTTCAACGCCACAAACCCCAAGCCTAGATAAATCAATTTTATTCGAGCATACCAAAACACATTGCACTACGACTCATCCACTCATTATACAAAAGGCAAAAACAAACAAACCATCTAAACCGTTTTAATTAGTCTCTCTCACGATAAATCAAAAAAATATCTCTCACCAATACCCCAACAAAAGATGAATCAACTCACTAAAACACAAAACAAATAAAACACTAACATTAATAGCAGCAGCAAGCTGCAACTTAGAGGAATAAACTCTACAGTTTATCGATTAACCTATATCAACTTCTCTTCTAAACAGACACAAGACAAAAACACCACTAAATAAAAAAACAGGCCAAATTTCACTTTTTTTTTAAAAAAAAAAAAAAAAATTACAAGCACCCAGATAAAATCACAAATACACCAGGTACAGCACCGGATGACATACTATAAATTAAACTAAAGACATAAAAAACAATAACATAAAATAAAACACACTTGAAACCTGTGCCAAATAAATAAATGGTTCCTCCACAGGGGACCCCCTTAACCACGTCAGAATCAAAAAATTTACGGCTCAAACCCAAAACAAAATATTATAAAAAGTCCCCTTTTTCTTCAAACCAAACACTAAACACAATAATGGAACCAACCCCAAAGATAATAAAGACAGCACCAAAGCCAAAACCCCTATAGTCTTATTTGGAATACAGCGTAAAATAGCATACGCAAACAAAAAATACCACTCCGGCTTAATATGCACGGGAGTAACTAAAGAGTTCGCCTCAATATAATTCTCAGGGTCCCCTAAACTATCAGGCATAAATCCCACAAAAAAAACCAAAAAAGCAAAAACAACCATAAAACCCAAAACATCTTTAACCCTAAAATAAGGCCAAAAACTAATCTTAAAACCAACTGAATTCACCTTAACAGGATTGCTGCTTCCAGCCTCATGTAAAAAAAACAAATGAATTAATGACAAAAAAACCAACACAAAAGGAAATACAAAGTGAAATGTATAAAAGCGAGTTAAAGTAGGAGCCCCCACAGAAAAACCACCCCAAACCCAAAAAACAATTGAATTACCATAAACAGGAATCGCACTCAATATATTAGTAATCACAGTAGCCCCCCAAAAACTCATTTGACCCCATGGCAAAACATAACCAAAAAAAGCAACCAACATTGATAATATTAACAACAAAACACCAACAAATCACACATGCAGGCTCAAAAAAGACTTATAATAAAGCCTACGACCAACGTGCATAAACAAACCAAACAAAAAAAAACTAGCACCATTAGCATGAAAAAAACGCAACACCCAACCATACTCGACATCTCGCTGCAAATGTACAACAGACAAAAAGGCACTATCTATCTCCGGAACATAGTGCATAGTTATTAATAAACCAGACAATAACTGACCCACCAACAACAACCCTACCATGCTACCCCAATTCCACCAATAGCTAATATTAACAGGTGTTGGTAACTTTAAAACCCCTCTTAACACAATCTTAACTAATTTGTGATTCCGTAACAAACTAAAAACATATAAAATAAACACTGTAAGAGCACCACGTGCCTAAATATCTTATCAAAATACCCCGTCTACCTCCGGCACCTTACACAGAAGGTGTATTACACACACACTACATCAATAGTTTTGAAAACTATCAGTTTTATTAACCTAACCCCCTTAAGAATAACTAACCCAAACCCTCATCCATATATAAAGACAGCAACAAACAATAAACATATCTTTGAATAAAAGCTACCCCAATCTCCAAAAAAACCAACAGCATTAAAACAACACACAATACCTGACCAACCAACCCTAAACCAAAACAGCCAGACCTTACCAATAACAACAACACATGCCCTGCCGTAATATTAGCCATCAACCGAACTCTCAAAGCCAAAGGCCGACACAACCAGCTAATAATCTCAATCCACACTAAAAAAACACCCAAAACTATTGGGGACCCTACAGGCAAGAAATGTCTCAAACACCTCTGCACATTTTTAAAAAAACAATAAACATACCTCGCTAACCAAAAACCTAACCCAAAACTAAGAGTCATACTCGGCAAACTAGTAACACTCAACCCCATCGGAACCAATCCAATCAAATTAAAAAAAACTAATGTAATTAATAAAACCGCAAGCAAACCAACCCTCGGATAAATACGACCCATGCTCAAATGCTTACCCAACAAAAAAAATAACGACCTTAACAAACTACGATACCTTAAGCCACTAGAACCAACTAAATAACAAACAACAACAAAAAAAAACACACCTATTGGAAACCCACCAATTAACCTAACCTCAAACACACCAAACAAACTTATCTAGAAACTGAACCAAAGCGAAAACACTACCTCAAAGTTTACAACCTTAAATACTCAAATATAATATCAATCCAAAAAACACAAAACTAAATAAGACACGAGACAAAAGACTCATGTCCTATCTATAGTTTTGCAGACTATTATTTTAATTATATTAAAATATTGACCCAAACCCACCCTCCCTATCACACATCTCTGCCTTCAAAACTAACTGAAAATACGTACACCACGCTTCAATAGATCAAAAATCTAACACTTCAAAACACAAAGCTTATCCTCACACTATGACACACAACTACTTAAAAAAGCCTCCCAAGAAACCCACTCTACATGAATCGGCATAAAACTGTGATTAACACCACAAATCTCACTACATTGACCAAAAGTACTACCTGGCCGCCCAACACTTAGACCCATACTGTTCAACCGCCCAGGACAAGCATCTGTTTTCAACCTCAACGAAGGCAAAGCCCAAGAGTGCAATACATCTGAAGACATAACCAAAGCCCGAACCTTTGTTAAATATGGTAAAACCAAACTATTATCCACGCACAACAAGCGATAACCACCAACCTCCAAACTGTTAACATCTATTATATAACTGTCTAAGTCTCAACCCTCCCTATAATCACCTAACTCATAACTCCAATACCATTGATGCCCCAACACCTTAACTGTCAAATCATACTTAAAACCCCCTTCAATATAATACATTAAAAACAAAGAAGGCACCCCCAACGACATTAACAAAAACCCAGGCACCACTGTCCACACCAACTCCAATAGTTCAGAAGAACTATAAACCCTAACAAAATAAACACCACTTCTCAAACTCAACAAAGAACCTAAAGAAACTGCCACTAAAATCACCAGCCTCAACAACAAACAATAATCATGAAACAAAAAAACCTCCACCCCAATATTATTAAAACAATCCTGCAACCCCAAACTATTAAACATAGACAT